CCATTTTATTCTATTTCTTCCAAGGCAGGGATTCAACAATCACTTAGCCAAAATCAAGTAACTATTCGTACGTTGTTGAAGAGGAATAAGGAATGCCAGTCTTTTATAATTTTGTCAGCATCTAATTGTTTTCAAATGGGTCCATTCAACGATGTAAAATATTACAATGATGTAATAAAAAAAGAATCAATGAAAAGAGATAGTCTAATTCCAATTAGGAATTCCTTGGGACCTTTAGGATTAGGAAGAACCCCTCAAATTGCGCATTTTTATTCATTTTACCATTTAATAACTTATAATCAGATCTCGGGAACTAAATATTTACAACTTGACAATTTCAAACAGACTTTTCAAGTGCTTAAATATTATTTAATGGATGAAAATGGTAGGGTTTCTATTTATAATAATCCCGATCCGCGCGGTAACATCGTTTTGAATCCATTCAATTTGAATTGGAATTTTCTCCATCATAATTATTGTGAAGAAGCGTCTAGAATAATTAGCCTTGGGCAGTTTATTTGTGAAAATTTATGTATATCCAAAAACGGACCGCACTTAAAATCGGGTCAAGTTCTAATTGTTCAAATTGACTCTGTAGTAATAAGATCGGCTAAAGCTTATTTGGCCACTCCGGGAGCAACCGTTCATGGCCATTATGGAGAAATCCTTTACAAAGGAGATACATTAGTTACATTTATATATGAAAAATCGAGATCTAGGGATATAACGCAAGGTCTTCCAAAAGTGGAACAAGTGTTAGAAGTGCGTTCGATTGATTCAATATCGATGAACCTAGAAAAGAGAATGGAGGGTTGGAACAAGAGTATAACAAAAATTATTGGAATTCCTTGGAGATTCTTGATTGGTGCTGAGCTAACTATAGTGCAAGGGCGTATCTCTTTGGTTAATAAGATCCAAAAAGTTTATAGATCTCAGGGGGTGCAGATTCATAATCGACATATAGAAATTATTGTGCGTCAAATAACATCAAAAGTGTTGGTTTCAGAAGAGGGAATGTCTAATGTTTTTTCACCCGGAGAACTGATTGAATTGTTGCGGGCGGAACGAACAGGGCGCGCTTTGGAAGAAGCGATCTGTTACCGAGCTATCTTATTGGGAATAACGAAAGCATCTCTAAATACTCAAAGTTTTATATCCGAAGCAAGTTTTCAAGAAACTGCTCGAGTTTTAGCAAAAGCCGCTCTCCGGGGTCGTATCGATTGGTTGAAAGGTCTGAAAGAGAACGTTGTTCTAGGGGGGATGATACCCGTTGGTACGGGATTCAACGGATTAGTGCAACGTTCAAGGCAACATACCAACATTCCTTTGGAAACCAAAAACAATAAACTATTCGAGGCAGAAATGCGAGATATTTTGTTCCACCACAGAGAATTATTTGATTTTTTCATTTCAAGGAATTTACACGATACACTGAGACAATCATTTCGAGGGTTGAATGATTCCTAAGAGCGGATTCACCCCCTTTCTTTTTAGCTATTTGTATTTGCGGTCATTTTTTTATTTTTTATTTTTATTTGGTATATAGTAATAAAGATAATAAAATAACAAATAGAATAGAAAGAAATTAATATTAATGGTTTGAATCGTGTATCAATGGCCAATATCCGTTAGAGGTAGAAACGAAGGTTCCATCGGAACAATTATTTATTTCTATTTCAGGGCACCCCGTCTCTCTTTTTTTTAATAAAAAGAAAGGAGGTGCGGATAAATAAATGACAAGAAGATATTGGAACATCCATTTGGAAGAAATGATGGAAGCAGGAGTTCATTTTGGTCATGGTACTAGTAAATGGAATCCTAGAATGGAACCTTATATCTCTTCAAAGCGTAAAGGTATTCATATTATAAATCTTATTAGAACTGCCCGTTTTTTATCAGAAGCTTGTGATTTAGTTTTTGATACAGCAAGTAGGGGAAAGCAATTCTTAATTGTTGGTACCAAAAATAAAGCAGCCGATTCAGTAGCACGGGCTGCAATAAGGGCCCGTTGTCATTATGTTAATAAAAAATGGCTAGGCGGTATGTTAACGAATTGGTATACTACGGAAACGATACTTCATAAGTTCAGGGACTTGAGAACGGAACAAAAGATGGGGAGACTCAATCGTCTTCCGAAAAGAGATTCAGCTATGTTGAAGAGACAATTATCTCACTTGCAAACATATCTGGGCGGGATCAAATATATGACTGGATTACCCGATATTGTAATAATCGTTGATCAGCAAGAAGAATATATGGCTCTTCGAGAATGTATGATTTTGGGAATTCCAACGATTTGTTTAATCGATACAAATTGTGACCCAGGTCTCGCTGATATTTCGATCCCAGCAAATGATGACGCGATAGCTTCAATCCGATTAATTCTTAACAAATTAGTATTTGCAATTTGTGAGGGTCGTTCTAGTTATATACGAAATCCTTGATTCATATTAATAATGAATAATAAAATAAAAAAATTATTTTGGGAACTCCATAGATTTATGAAATCGGTTATGCTTCCTAAAAGAGATACAAGTAACTAGGGATATTATGTAATTAATTGGTATACAAATATATATAAGTCAACTAGGCAAGTCGAAAAAAGAGAAGGTTGAATCAAAATAATTCTTTTTAAAGTTCTATTTTTTTCAGAGGGCAATATGAATGTTCTATTATGTTATATCAACACACTAAAAGGCTTATACGATATATCCGGTGTGGAAGTCGGCCAACATTTCTATTGGAAAATAGGAGGTTTTCAAGTCCATGCCCAAGTAATTATTACTTCTTGGGTTGTAATTGCTATCTTATTAGGTTCAGCCATTATAGCTGTTCGTAATCCACAAACCATTCCTACTGACAGTCAGAATTTCTTCGAATATGTTCTTGAATTCATTCGAGATGTGAGCAAAACTCAGATTGGCGAAGAATACGGTCCATGGGTTCCCTTTATTGGAACTTTGTTTCTATTTATTTTTGTTTCGAATTGGTCGGGTGCTCTTTTACCTTGGAAAATCATACAGTTACCTCATGGGGAATTAGCCGCGCCTACAAATGATATAAATACTACTGTTGCTTTAGCTTTACTCACGTCAGTAGCATATTTCTATGCGGGTCTTAGTAAAAAAGGATTAGGTTATTTTGGTAAATACATTCAACCAACTCCAATCCTTTTACCCATTAATATTTTAGAAGATTTCACAAAACCCCTATCACTTAGTTTTCGACTTTTCGGAAATATATTAGCTGATGAATTAGTAGTTCTTGTTCTTGTTTCTTTAGTACCTTCAGTGGTTCCTATACCCGTCATGTTACTTGGATTATTTACAAGCGGTATTCAAGCTCTTATTTTTGCAACTTTAGCTGCGGCTTATATAGGCGAATCCATGGAGGGTCATCATTGACTAGTTTTCGAAATAGTCTTTTTTTGGTTTAAGCCTTACGCAATATATGTGCGTATCAAGGTAATCTGCTTAAGGAGCATAATATATAAAAATAAATAGATAAATTATATAAATATAAACTATATAAAGTATAGAAGTAATAGTCAAAAATAAGATATTAGCGGTATTAGGGAATTGCAACAAACAAAAGGGGAAGTAAAAAAAAGGAAAGAGATCGAAAAGATCTTTTTCCTAAAATTCCAGTTCGGTCTATTTATCCCCCCCCCAATGAATACTATCTTTATATTGTTTTGTTCATTTAATTCCAATATCCAATATTATTAGATATTAGTAATCATAATCTGAATAATAATTAGGATTGTAATACTTATAGTATTATAGTGTGCTATTTTAAAAAAGATGCTATTGTTATATAGAAGAATTCCCATTCAAGTTGATTTCATCCAATTAAACGGTTGACCAAAAGAGAATTTTAATAAATAATAAATTACCTGAACTTAGATCAATCAAATACTTCTATTTCGATGCAACGATTCGATCTAACGAATTTGTCCATGTAGATTGATTGTACCTGCGTCGGCGAGTAAAAAAGAAAAAATAAAGATTTACAAAAAACTTCAAATTTATAAAAAAAAAAATGGATTGGTTAGGGGGGGCCGAACTAGATGTATGTACTCTAATTAGTATAAGACAACTCTTGTGAATGTTTCGAAGAATGATTCTATAATCCGATTGAATGTAAGATATGAATGGTTGATTTACGTTATCCAAGAAACACATGTATATGTAATATTAGATATTAATTAGTTATATATATGTAATATCTAAGCGGCTCTATTACTGTGAATTTAGATAGGAATTCCAATGGAATCCCCTCCATTTCCTTTGTAGTTGTGAATTGAATATTAAATGAATAAAATAAAGTGACTATTGAATAAAGAGATTCAATCAAGAAAATAAGAAAAAACGAAAAATTCAAAAAGAATGGTATGGATTCAAAAAAATTCTGTGAATAAAAACTAAAAAAGAAATATCGAAGCCGTTCTGATAATTCAATAATAATATTATTACTTCAATTCCGAGTTCTTATTTCCTTCGACTGTATAGATCTTAGCGATGGAATAATTAAGTCATAATTTATTGGTTGATCGTATCATTAACTATTTACTTATTTTGGTGTGAGGAACTTATCATGAATCCACTGATTTCTGCCGCTTCCGTTATTGCTGCTGGGTTGGCCGTCGGGCTTGCTTCTATTGGACCTGGGGTTGGTCAAGGTACTGCTGCGGGCCAAGCTGTAGAAGGGATCGCGAGACAGCCCGAGGCGGAGGGAAAAATACGAGGTACTTTATTGCTTAGTCTGGCTTTTATGGAAGCTTTAACAATTTATGGACTGGTTGTAGCGTTAGCACTTTTATTTGCGAATCCCTTTGTTTAATCCGAAAAAAAATACGTATTTTTTATTAGTTTATTTCCTTGGACTTACTGCTTTTTTTGAATTAGATTAGGATTTCACTCCTCCAATTATTTGGTGGGACACTAACCCATGGGAAGGACTGATTGGAGAATGGGGAATTAGCAGAACGACTCGCCTTC